GCGTAAGATCAATATCACAACCAATGAAGTCTGCAAGTTTCACATCTAAAAAAATACCCGCTCCGATAGTTTACGAAAAAATGAGAAGAAAAGATATTAATGGATATCGGTAGTTGTCCGGTCGTACCCAAACAATAATATTCCAGAAGAAAATGCACCTAAGATCAAATATTTCGAGCCGGCTTCCGTAGAAAATTCAGACTTTCTTTTTGATGCTGCGATCACATAAAAACATAAACTTTGAGGCTCAATAGCTAAATACATGGCAATTAGATCATGAGCCGAGATCATAAAGAGCATACTGCGAGTAGGAAGTGAAATTAATACAATGAATTCAAAAGCATCAAACCTCTCTTGTTCGAAAAAATCAAAACACATCGAAATGGTACCAGCCGTACTTAATAATAGAAGGATTTGGCAGAAATATGTAAAATTGTCCCTCTTAAAAAGATTATTCCAGAATAAATGGGCAATAGTTAGGAGAGGTGCGCCAGCAGCGAGCAAAAGCAGGGTTATTAGATACCTCAGGAAAGCCCGGCCAGAACCACACGTGCAAGTTTCCCTGCATGTGGCTCGTCCGTGATAACTTCTTCGAATTTGCGTGAACTAGCGGACCGATCACTAAGTGAGAATGCTCCCTACAGCATGAGCGAACCTTTTCGGAACTGGTTAGGAATGGGCGCCACTATCCCAGCCCGGATCCAGCCAGGTTCTATTGATCATGTCCTCTTCCCAACAGTTGTACTTTGTCTTGGGGCGTCTTTGGCTTTACGAGAGAAAGCCCGCCGGAGAAAGCCATGTGCCCGTAGGTAAGCTCTATTCGGTCCGGAGCATTGATTCCCCATAACGAATAGGTTAGCTCTATCTCTTTCTTTCAGAACCTGTGCTCGAGAAGGTCCCCCAGTTCCTCGGAAGCACCTCGATCTTACATGAGACTCGGGCTATTTCCCACTCTTCGCTCATCCATTCTGCCCGCTCGTCCAGACGCGGCGCCCTTTCTCATTATCATCTACCGCCCTTTCTTTCCTCCCGGCTATTCACGCATGAAGATCGTCGTATGTATGCTCGACTTCGGTTGCCGGTTCTATAGGTAAGAGTCCATTATGGCAGGATCAGTCACCTGGGCAAACCAACCTTCCTCCAAGAAGAATTGTGCTATGCCCTCTCGACCCCTATAGAGCGAAAGAGCTGCCTGGTGATCCCTAGGTTGCAGCACGTCCGTTCGTTAACTCCTCGCGCCACTGCCGCCGTTTCTAGGACCGACCGACGCCTTACCTGCACAGGTACCTACGTAGTGTAGTGTCGGTCGCACATTCAACATAGCGTTCGGACTCATGTGCCTTTCAGAACCAGGGGTCTTCGAGCCTGCTGCGTACGATTAGCCAGCCTTGCGACGGCAAAAGGATTAGACGTCCTCCCATGCTACGGTTCCCTGCGGTCCGAACCCGGTGCCGCATTAGGTTAGGGAGCTGGGCGATAAAAGCTCCTCCGCATCCCAAAGCGCGCTGCCCTCCTAGGCGCGCAACACTAAGTAATCCAAGCCAACCCACATTACTGACTAACGGTGGATAATCATATTTCTTAGAGGTACTAAAAACAACTCCATGAATGAGCAAAATGAAGGTTGCATTAATGAGAAAGATCTCTGGGGAAACCGCTAAAAAAAGATTGAACATGTGAGAGGATCCGAACGAATTCTGCTTTCATTTCCCCCGTATAGAGCACTGAGTTACTAAGGTTACGGTCTTCATCCCACAATGAGGTCTTTTCGGAATGCCATGATCTCTTTTTAGAGCGTATAAAGGGAGGGAATTCGAAAAAGTCACTCTTTCCAACCAAGAAAGGCGTGGGAGTTTTGGGGCGTGTCATCTCAAAGCGAGATTGTTCTCATATATACGACATTTATTAATTCTCTTTTTGTTACCGTTCCCTTGTGTTAGTTAGAGTGAAGTGAAGCACGCATGTAGGGCAGGAACGAAAAAGATAACCTAGCGAGTAAACACCCCGCTATTTGAGAAAGAAAGTAAAGGGCTTACTTTACCTAGCCCAACCAAAAAATTCTCAACGACCCATTCTAAGAAAGTGAAACTCCAAAGCAGAAGGGATGACTTAAGTCCTAAGAACCCAGTTCCCCCGTATGGAGCCACGTCGCAGTAGAACGCATGCCACTCAGTCCCCTCGGCAGTGGGTCTTTAAATCCTGTGGATACAGTGGCGACCGCTACAGTCTCGGGTACCACCCGACTTATAGCCATCGATTGACCGCCGTCTCGTGCTTGATGTCGTTACATCGGATTTAATATTTTGTAAGGATATAATGAAAAACAGGGTTCATCACTTATTTATTTTTATCTCTATCTCCACTCAGAATTCCCACCTTAGAGAGACTTGTTAGCGAGCGGCAGTGGTGTTTATTTGCTGCAGCCTCTCTCTCATCTGGATTTCCTCAGTGAGTGCTACCTTAAAGTTCGTCTTTCGTGGGCCTACTGGACAAGAGCGAGTTGGTTAAACCGCGGAATGCAAACATGGCAAATGCACACTTTTACATTGTACACTTGCCGTCCCGTCCGTAGTAGTTACTGTAAAAGAGCCCCGAGTGCTAATGGCGGACGAGCGGTGACTACTCCTTAATGCCCTCATCTGCGATGAAGCGCGGAGATTAGTTCAACCCTTGGTGTGTGAAGTTGAACTTCTCGTTGCTGGGCCGCCCGAACGCCGAGAAACACTCCTTAACTTAACACTCTCTTTATCGAGAGTTTTGGTTAGTTCAAGATTTCAATCTTTATCCAGGGCTCTCGGAGCCTTCTGATCTTGCTACCGACTTAGGACACACTATGTTCGTTGATTCCGAAAGCATTAAGATATGTGATGAACCACGCCATCAGCGATTTCGGTCATCACTTTATCCAATTACAAGGGACTCTCTTTCTAATAAGTAGTAGAATCTATAAGTGAGGAAGTAATAAACTGTGAAAGCAGTAGCGGACGGCAATAGGTAATTCAGGCCCTTGCGTGATCGTGACACCTGTTGGGACCTTAGAGGACCACCCTGATCTCTTGGCTCTTGTGTAGACAATATGTTAAGAAGAAGATTCCGAGACCCAAAGACGACTCCACGGTCCTGCGCAGCTGACCTCCCTCAGCTATTTAGGCGCCCGAGACCTTCCCGTCTTCGTTTAGCAGCGAACTAAAGAGGTATGCAATCGCTCAATATATTATATTCTATTTGAGGGAAAGATCTATTTATATAAAAAATAACCTATAATCCGATTCAAAGCAACTGCTTGGCCGGCTTGGGGCAGGCTTGCTTGAGCGGATATGCGAACAGTAGCAGCTACTTCTTCCTTAGTTAAAGCACTAAGTAAGTAAACTACCTTTTCTATAGGCTAGATCGGGGGCTTTCGAAACAAAGTACTTGGATTGCTTTCCTTTTACTTGCAGATACTTTACCACCACCAGCCTCCGGATCGTTGCTATCTGTATGTGCACGGTGTTATTTGTATATTCAATAAAGAAAAGCTTTCTAGGCTACAAGGTTGAATACAGTACCGAAAAGACCCAATCCACTACTACCTGCCCTTTAGGTCTTAGTCGTAGTAGTGTCGGCATAGGAGAAGACGATTCCTAGCCTTTCGATTGAATCGATCGTTCCACCACCCGGCATCTGAGAAATATCCGGCATTGTCGAGGGAAACTCAGAGAACCGGAATGATTGGCCTTCACTCTCCAACTGACAGACTAACAGACTAGAAGAGAGAACTGCCCAACTCGCATCAAGACTAAAGGCCAAGAATAGTAGAGGAAGGTAAGAACGCTTACCGCAAAGAACTTTTTCATTTCTATGAGCTGCCCTACCTATACCGACACCCAGAAAGCAAGCTACGTTAGGGTTGGTTCACTTGCTTTATTTGAACAGGAAAGATAGCCGAAACTAGCAGTTAGATTCTCGAGAATCCCTTTATCTGGGCATCATTCCCTTATGGATTAAACTGCCCAATCTGCCTTTGCATTGTTGGAGTAGTGATTCACTGAGTAGAATTGGAAGCTTGATGGGAGTGTACCCCTATATGCTGATGCTTGCACCTCTGAACAAAGTAGAGTCTCCTTTGCTAGGCTTTTAATCGAGATGGATGTTACTATGCCTTTGCCTGATCATGTTTGGGTTGAAGATGCTCAAGGTAATGTGTTCAAGCAGGATGTCCTTTATGATTGGAAGCCGAGTTACTGTCAGATTTGTAATATGCCTGGGCATGACTGCAACAAAGTTGCTCCAACAGTTAGGAATCCACCAAAAGCAAAAGCTCTGCCTAAAACCAAAAAAAGTGTGGGTTCCTAAACAGCCTGTTGTAGTGACAAATGCTACTGTTAACACACCTGAGCATGCTCCAACTGTGGTGAATTCAGGAGCTGATGTAGGGTGGAAAGTGGTTACCAGAAGAGCAAGAAATCACAATCAAGCTAAACGAGCCACCAGTCCAAACAATACCTTTTATGCTCTTGATGAGATGGAAGGTGATCATGATGAAGAAGAAGATGAACTTGATGCAGAAGAGGGGGAACTTAACCCTACTGAAGATACTATCCCTCCCGATAAATGAAGCACAACATTTGCACTTGGAATGTGAGAGGTTTGAATGATCCTCTCAAGATAGGTGAAATTAGAAAGCTTATTTCTAGTAATAATATTCAAATTATAGCTTTAGTTGAGACTAGAGTTAAAATGCATAATTTCAATAAAGTTAGCAGAAAGTTTGGTAATTGTTTCCAATGGGTGAATAATTACCAAATGAATGATAGGGGTAGAAACATAAAAGCAGCGGGTGAGCGCGCTAGCGCGAAAGCCGTTGCGCCTTCTATCGCCGGAAGGCGCAGCCGTTTTCTTGCTGGATGACGCGAAAGCCTATAGCGTTAACTCAGCCGTTGCTTGTTACAGTTCTGATATTCTTTAAACAAGGGGTTTGCAAATATAGTCAGATATAGCAGAAACCCGCTGAGCTAATACCAATCAAGTCAAACTACATCTCAGTTCCTTCTATCAACATTGTTTTAGCACAAATCATAAGATAAGAATCAGCCCAACTCTCCTATACTGCAAAACCTTGTGTTTTTGCTTGTTTCACTCGTTAGCTGGCTTTAGCAGCAGGAGATAGTTTAGTTAATTAGTCTTTAACAAAAGGAACAATAGCTGCATTAAGGTATACTAGTTCAATACTAGCTTCTTCCTAATCGAGAGAGCACTTCCTCCAATAACAACTAAGAAACGGGTTTAGGAAAGATAGCAAAAACATGATTTCGAATTCTCGTCAGAGATAGCAGAAACTCATCGAGCTAAAACCCCTAAACGATTTACCAGATCATTAGAGAAGTATATCAATTTTTTCGAAGACCCTTATCAAAGGCATATCTTCATGGGAATTGGTTAACCCTGGGAAGAGTGTAGGTTCAACCCCTACTATGCTTGATGTCAACCCATTTGCACAAATCAATGTCGTTCGTTCTCAATAATCCGTCATCTCTTAAACAGTTTCTACCTACTTTTATGCTTCTTCCACATGGGAAACTAAGAAAAGAGCAGGATAAGGCTGTGCTAATTTCTTTCTGGTTTCCATTTGTTAATGGTCTCCTACGGGAAGGAATCCATGATTCGAGCTTGACTGAGGAGGAATTCTCATACCTTCAACATTTATTAACTCCGGATGAACAACTACTGTTAGATCAGTTTGGTCCTCATACACTTGAAGCTTTATTAATTCACATTATGAGTACTATGTTCTGGTCAGATAATTCAGTTAGACTGGCAACTCTAGTGGAACGAATAGAAGAGCATGTTCAACATAATGCAGCCAGATTAGCTAGTCTTCATGGGGATAACAACGTTGTTAAAAGATTAAAACAAAGACCCAAGACTAAGGTTTTACGACTACCATTCGGTAAGGCTTTAGCTGCGCTGTCTTATAAAACATATCTTGGATTTTAGCAACAAATGCTTTAGCAGCATAAGCAACAGTAACTGCAGGAGCAAAAGGAACAATAGCTGGTTTAGGGCATATTTCTCCTAGAACAATTCGAAGTAAGCTATCTTCTAGAGAGCGTTTAAACCGTAGTTTAGGTCCTATAGCGTATGAGAATACCTCATACTGTTCGAAGGCTCCTTTGGCTCCTTAACAATTCGAGGTTATATCCTAGCTACCAGAAGAAGGAAGCTAACTTCATATTCTAACATTTAGTAGCTCTTTCCTTTAGTCGACACATAAAGTAGGATCAAACAAAGCGGCAGCAAAAGCAGCATAAGAAGAGGAGGAGGTACTCAAGTATACTTCTCCAATCCTTGCTTACTCGTTATCGTTCGAAGAAAGTTAAAGAACCTTAAACGGAAGTATGGGAGAAGCTAGTTTTGAATAACAAATCCCATTAAGGAAGAAGCGAGAAAACCCTATTCTTGGATAAGCGGGTTTAACATTCATTATCTACGCTAATTAGGTTCGGATAAGTAGTTATCTATGCTCACCCTTATGCTTGTACCCTCATATCAAAGCAAACGGTTGGTGGTTTTGTTAGGGTCGGGGTCCGGAGAAGAAAAAGGAACAATCGGTTTAGCAAAACCCGTAAGGGGTAGCAGAAACTCATCGAGCTAAAACTCACCAAAAGGTTTATTCGCTCAGTTCCTACTATCTATAATCTTGGATTTAGCACAGGGGAGAAGAAGAATTTTCGATATACTTCTTCCCCTAGTACTAGTAGTAGCGCCCCCGGGGATCCGGAAAGGGAGAAGGAGCGCGCTCGTCTTTGACTTTTATATGAGGCCCCATATAAAAAAATATCTAATACAAGAAAAACGTTCGGGCGGAAGCCGAACTCCTCTTGAAGAATCAGCTCAACTTAAAAAGAGTTTCGGGACTTGTCCAACAGCGAGTCCCGAAGGTGGGGACTGATTATGAGATCATCAGTGATATGAAAATAGAACTGGGTCCGGATCATCCCCTCGTCCAGTTTGTTCGAAAAGAATCATTAATCATATAATATATATATATAAGATATAAGAGGGGAAGAATCGACAAAGAATGACGAACATAAAATCGTGAATGAAAAAGCGTTAGGAGAATGATCGACTCTGTTATGTTAGAAGGTGCAAAATTAATGGGTGCCGGAGCTGCTACAATTGCTTCAGCGGGAGCTGCTATCGGTATTGGAAACGTCTTTAGTTCTTTAATCCATTCCGTGGCGCGGAATCCGTCATTGGCAAAACAATTATTTGGTTATGCTATTTTGGGCTTTGCTCTAACGGAAGCTATCGCATTGTTTGCCTTAATGATGGCCTTTTTGATTTCATTCGTATTTCGATTCTTTTAAAAAGAAAGGGGAGCTGGAGGAGCTCCACCTTTAAGAGTAACAGGCCAATAAAAGAAGGTTTGTGAGGTTTTCGCTAGGGTGAAGGAAGTGAAAAAACCTTCTTGGCCTTTAGTGGGAAGAAGGCTGGTGGGAACGAGCGGAGCGAGAGCAA